ATATATTAACTTAGAATATTTAGTATTCCGGTAAGTTTTTATAATTTTTAGTCCTGGGTTTTGGGCTAATTAATATTTGAGTTGGGAATAAATTTATATATATATATATATATACATGGTGGCATAGTCAACACTCAACTCGTTGGCTTGGTACGTCTGTCGGGTCTTCCTTGCTTTTGGGGTTTGACAAGGATAACAGGATTCGCTGGGCGTAGGGGGTAAGGGGGTTTGTCGCGTAAAAACCAAGGGGGTATAACCGTAATAAGAGGTCAAGTGATGGATACCTTATGCACCTGAATTAAAGTTATGTAATTCTTAAGTTATGACTTTCAATAATTAACCTATATTACTTGAAGCCAGGTATAAATGAACCACCTTCACCTCTTTTTGAGCCTGCACTCTGATATGCAAAGTGAAAGGAAACCAAAAAAGAGAACGTTATGCATATAAGAGAATGCTCGGCTAGGTGGGTAACGAGACATATGTACTCCACCATTAATCAGATGCCAGTATAATTATCCGAGGGTGGGATTATGCAGTTATGTACCTGAAATAGGAACCAGATGCCAGTAATAATTCACCATGTGCAACCCCCACAATTGTTGTCCCTGACCTATCATGAATAACGTACATTTATGTAAACTGGTTGGTGGTTTCTTACTACATTAATTATATCTAGTAAAATCTCTGTTGATCTTTGCAAGGGAGAATTTTAGATGGATTTATAGCTTATTATTCGCCGTCCCGGCTTCGTTGGACAGAATCCTGAGTTTTAATATTGTGCATATGTATACCTTAAAATTTAGTACTTGCTTTATGGTCTAAATATTAAGTTGGTGATTATACATTAATGTACTAATGCATTAATGTAATATTATGCATATTATGTACTACACCATACAGGCAGCTCAGGTCTGAGTGGGGCAGCGGGTGGTCAGAAAATAGTTTAACTTAGAATCCTGGCTTTGGGAGTCAGGGGTGGGAGTTAAAATCTCTCTTTTCTGGGCTCTAGGGAGGAATTTAACCTCCGATCTTCGGTTTACAAGACCGATGCTTTTAGGCTAAGCTACTAGGGCAAGCTCATTCAAGTGCCTTATTTTCCAGCCATCCTGCCAGTGGGATCAGGGCCAGAAACAGGGTAAAGTACAAGGTGGAAGCAACTTGTCCAATAATGATAAACGGATGTTCTACGGGCATACCTCCAATTCATGTTAGAATGACTATGTCGGCAACTAAGGTCCAAAATAGAAACTGGGTGATTGGACGGAATGTAAGTCCTCGTTGTTTAGAGGTGTGAAGGATTGGTACTACTATTAGTACGAGGATAGAGGATAACAGTGCAAGTACGCCTCCTAGCTTGTTTGGGATGGATCGAAGAATGGCGTAGGCAAATAAAAAGTATCATTCTGGTTTGATATGGGGAGGAGTCACCAATGGGTTTGCGGGGGTAAAATTATCTGGATCTCCTAATAGGTTGGGTGCGAATAGGGCTAGGGAGGTGAGGGCTAATAGTATGGCTGCAAAGCCTAGGAGGTCTTTGTACGAAAAATAAGGGTGGAAGGAGATTTTGTCTGCGTCTGAGTTAATTCCTGCTGGGTTATTAGAGCCTGTTTCGTGGAGGAAGAGGAGATGGATAATAGTAGCTGCTGCAACAATGAATGGTAGTAAAAAGTGAAAGGCGAAGAACCGTGTTAGTGTTGCGTTGTCCACTGAAAACCCGCCTCAAATTCATTGAACTAACTCGTTGCCAACATAAGGTACTGCTGACAGAAGATTGGTAATTACTGTGGCACCTCAAAATGATATTTGTCCCCATGGAAGAACATATCCGACGAAGGCTGTTATCATGACTAGTAGGAGAAGAACAACACCAATGTTTCAAGTTTCCTTATATAGGTAAGATCCATAGTATAATCCTCGAGCAATGTGTATATAAATACAGATGAAAAAGAATGATGCTCCGTTGGCATGTACGCTACGGATTAACCACCCATAGCTCACATCCCGGCAAATGTGAGCAACAGAAGAAAAAGCAGTTGAGATGTCGGAGGTATAATGCATTGCTAGGAATAATCCTGTTAAGATTTGGGTAATTAGACAAAGTCCCAGAAGAGAACCAAAGTTTCATCATACTGAGATGTTAGAGGGGGTTGGTAGATCAACCAGTGCGTCATTTGCAATTTTAATTAGGGGATGCGTTTTCCGTAGGCTTGCCATTATGGTTCTTATAGTTGAATAACAACGGTGGTTCTTCAAATCATTGGTCTCGGTTAGAGCCCGAGTAGGAATTATGACTTATCTTGTATCATTATTATTGATGGCTTTGGTTGTTGGTTTGGTTGCTGTGGCTTCCAATCCCGCCCCTTATTTTGCTGCTTTAGGTTTAGTGGTTGCGGCAGGGGTTGGATGTGGTGTTCTTGCGGGGCATGGGGGGTCCTTCTTATCTCTTGTGCTTTTTTTAATTTATCTTGGGGGGATGTTAGTGGTGTTTGCTTATTCGGCAGCTTTGGCTGCTGAGCCTTTTCCTGAGTCTTGGGGAGATCGTTCTGTTATTGGGTATGTTTTAATCTATCTTTTAGGGGTAGGTCTAGTTGGTGGGATATTTTGGGAGACTTGGTATGAAGGTTCCTGGTTAGTGATCGATAACATAAAGGAGTTTTCGATATTACGGGGCGATACCAGTGGTGTGGCTGTAATATATTCTTTGGGGGGAGGAATGCTAGTTATTTGTGCATGGGTGTTACTTCTGACTTTGTTCGTCGTGCTAGAATTGACTCGAGGTCTCAGTCGGGGTGCTCTTCGTGCTGTTTAAACTGAGGTGAAAAGGATAGCGAGGGCTGTAGTTAACAAAAAAATTGTTAAGTACGTTTTAATCATTCCCCGTTGGGAGTCGCTAATGTTTTTAGCCATCTTAATTTGGGCGGATGTGAGGCCTTTAGGCCCTGCGGCTTCAAATCATGTTTGGTCAACCAGTTGGGTGGCGATTTTTTGTCCTAAAATTAAGTTAAGTTTGGGCATTACTCGGTGGACTGTTGTAGGGAAATACCCCAGTATGTTTGAGAAATGGTGCAATGAAATGTTCGGGGTTGTTTTAGATTGCTTGTTAGTAAGGGCGGTTAGTTCAAGGGCTACTATTAGACCGGTGATTGTGACTGCAAGAGCAGCTATTTTTAGGGGTGTGGGCATAGTTATAACTTGGGTTTTAGAGGGCAAAAAGTTTAATGTGATGATGGATCCTGCAATAATGCTTCCTCAAGCAAGTCGTTTGATGGGATTGATCACTAGTGGGTTATTTTCATTGATCGGAGATAGAGATAGGAATCGAGGGGATCCTATAGTGACGAAGAATACCACTCGAAAGCTGTAGATTGCGGTGAATGATGTGGCGATTAATGTGAGGATTAGGGCTCAGGCGTTCAAGTGTGAGGTGTTGAGGGCTTCAATAATAGCATCTTTTGAAAAGAATCCGGCTAAGAAGGGGGTCCCTGTGAGGGCTAAGCTTCCAATGGTCAGGCAGGATGAGGTAAATGGCATTAGGTTGTGGAGGCCCCCTATTTTTCGGATGTCTTGCTCATCATTTAGGCTATGAATAATGGAGCCCGAGCATAGGAACAGTATGGCTTTAAAGAAAGCGTGGGTGCAAATGTGCAGAAAGGCCAGTTGTGGTTGATTAAGCCCAATAGTAACCATCATAAGTCCTAGCTGGCTGGATGTAGAAAAGGCTACAATTTTTTTAATGTCATTTTGGGTTAGTGCACAGGCGGCTGTAAATAGTGTGGTAAGTGCTCCTAGGCACATGCAGATTGTTAATGCTAGTTGGTTGTTCTCTATCAATGGGTGTAGTCGAATTAGTAGGAAAATGCCAGCAACAACCATAGTGCTGGAATGAAGTAGGGCAGAGACTGGCGTAGGGCCCTCCATGGCGGAGGGTAGCCAAGGGTGAAGGCCAAATTGGGCCGATTTCCCAGTGGCCGCAAGAATGAGGCCAATTAGGGGAATTGTTATTTTTAGGTCTTTTGAGAGGAAAAAGATTTGTTGAATTTCTCATGAATTAAGGTTTATTGCTAGTCAAGCTATGCTTATAATTAGTCCGATGTCTCCTACGCGGTTGTATAACACGGCTTGCAGAGCTGCTGTGTTTGCATCTGCTCGTCCATATCATCATCCAATCAGCAAGAATGATATAATCCCAACTCCTTCTCAACCAATAAAAAGTTGAAACATATTGTTGGCTGTGACTAGGATAATTATAGCAACCAAAAATAGAAGCAGATACTTAAAAAATCGGTTTATGTAAGGATCGGAGTGTATATATCATAAAGCGAACTCTAAAATTGATCAAGTGACGTATAATGCAATAGGGGTAAAGATAAGCGAGTAGTGGTCAAATTTAAAGCTAATATTAACATCAAAGGTGTCAGTATTTATTCAATGTCAGTTTGTTACAATACTTTCAGTTCCTTGGTCTAAAAAGATTATTAATGGAATTAAACTAATTAGGAATCCAGTGCTGACGGCTGTTTTGACATGCGTGGATGCTCATTCTGAATTTTGGGTATTCGGATTAAGGGTTGTTAATAGTGGGTAAATAAGGATTGCGATAACTAGAACAAAGGATGAGGACAAAATAAGGGTTGTTGGGTACATAGCTTTTACTTGGATTTGCACCAAGAGTTTTTGGTTCCTAAGACCAACGGATGAGCTATTATCCTTTAAAAGCTCGAGGAAGCCACGGAGTTTAACCGTGGAGTCTAAGGATTAGCAGTACTTATTGCCTCGGGGCCCCCCTCGGTGGGTAGGGGGATTTTAACTCCCATCTCTAGAACCACAATCTAGTGTTTTTAATTAGACTATACCTACTAGTAGCACCAGCCTCATATAAGTTCTGGCTTTGTAATTAATAAGATGACAGGAATAAGGTGTATGACCATAAGTAAGTGTTCTCGGGTGTGAAATGGGGGTAGTCCTGCAATATGGTTTGGTGTTGGACCTCGTTGTGACATCAGGAAGAGATATAGTGAATAACTTGCTGTGATAAGAGTTCCTGTTCCTGTCAGAGCAATAGTTCATGGGGATCAGTTAAATAGTGTTGTAATAATTATTAGTTCTCCTATTAGGTTAGGGAGAGGTGGGAGTGCTAGATTGGCAAGGTTGGCAATGAATCATCAAACAGCTGTAAGTGGGAGAATTATTTGGAGGCCTCGGGCAAGAATTATTGTTCGGCTGTGTGTTCGTTCGTAGGCTGTATTAGCTAAACAAAATAGAGCAGAGGATACTAACCCATGGGCGATTATTAAAATGATTGCCCCTGTAAACCCTCATGGGGTTTGAGTTAGGATGCCCCCTGCTACTAAGCCTATATGACTAACAGATGAGTAGGCAATTAATGATTTTAGGTCTGTTTGCCGTAAACAGATGGAGCCGGTTATAATAATGCCTCATAAAGCTAGAATAATAAATGGGTAGGCCAATTCTTTGGAAAGTGGGTCTAGTATAATTATTATTCGCATTATTCCATATCCCCCTAGTTTTAGTAGTACTGCGGCTAGCACTATTGATCCTGCTACAGGGGCTTCTACATGGGCTTTAGGTAGTCAAAGGTGTACGCCATAAAGTGGTATTTTTACTAGGAAGGCAATTAAACATCCGGCTCATCAAAATTTATGTCCTCAGGATTCAAGGATAAGGGGTTGTGAATATTGTAAAATTAATATGGATAGGGTGCCTGTTGATTGCTGTAATAAGAGGAGCGCTACTAGGAGTGGTAAAGATCCTGCCAATGTATAAAATAAAAAGTAGGTGCCTGCGTTAAGTCGTTCTGTCTGATTTCCCCATCGTGTAATAATAATTAAGGTTGGAATTAGGGTGGCTTCAAATATGATGTAGAATATGATTAGTTCTGTTGCACCAAATGCTATAATTAAAAAGGTTTGTAATGAAGCGAGTAGAGAGATATACAGGCGTTGTCGGCTGATGGGTTCTGGATTAATGTGGTTTTGGCTAGCTAAGATCATTAGCGGCAGAAGTCAGCAGGTTAATACCAAAAGGGGGGTGGATAGCGGGTCTGTGGCTAGATATGTGTTTGAGGTTGTTCATCCGGTTTCAGATGCTCATTTTAATCAGGTTAGGCTAATAAGGGCAATTAGTAGGCTATGAGCAGTGGTTGATGTTCATAATCATTTAGGTGATGAGAGTCAAATTGTTGGAAATAACATAATAGTAGGAACAAGTACTTTTAGCATTGTAATAGATTAAGATTTTGAAGGCGATCAGTTCCGTGGGTTCGGGCTGTGGCAACTAGGAGTGCAAGGCCTGCACTGGCCTCGCAGGCGGAAAATGCTAACAAAAGTATAGGGGCAGCAGAAAATCCTGTTGATTCAAATTGTAGGGCCCATAGGGCTAATGCAATAAATAAAGACAGTATTATACCTTCTAGGCATAACAGTGCAGATAGTAGGTGGGTACGATGAAATGCTAAACCCATTAATCCTAATACGAAGGCTGAGCTAAAGCTAAAGTGTACTGGTGTCATAAGGGAGTCATGGAGTCAAACCATGATTTTCTGAGCCGAAATCAGAGGTCTTATGTTGGACTAACACCCTATTCTGCTCATTCTAGGCCCCCTTGGGTTCATTCATAAATTAATCCTAGTGTCAACAGGACAAGAACTGTTGTTGCTCAAAAAAATGTTCCGGTGGGGGTGTGGAGTTGGTCTCCTCAGGGTAGGGGGAGTAGGAGTGCAATTTCCAAGTCAAATAGAAGAAATAAAATTGCTACTAAGAAGAATCGTAGGGAAAATGGTAGTCGGGCGGATCCCAGGGGGTCGAAACCACACTCGTAGGGTGATAATTTTTCTGCATCTGGGGTTATTTGAGGTAGTCAGAAGGAGACAATTGCCAATAGTGAGGAAAGGGCTATGGTAATAAATAAAATGGTAATAATTAAATTCATTATCTTTCCTTGGGATTTAACCAAGACTAAATGATTGGAAGTCACTTGTACTAACCTTAATACTAGAAAGATTATGAGCCTCATCAGTAAATTGATACGTATAAGAATAGTCATACTACGTCGACAAAGTGCCAGTATCATGCGGCCGCCTCAAAGCCAAAGTGGTGTTCAGATGTAAAATGGTACTGAATTTGGCGTAGTAGGCATACAGCTAGAAAGGTCGATCCAATAATAACATGAAGTCCATGGAATCCTGTGGCTACGAAAAAAGTTGACCCGTAGACACCGTCTGCGATTGTGAAAGGAGCTTCGTAGTATTCTATGGCTTGAAGGGCAGTAAAATAAAGTCCAAGTAAGATAGTTAAGGTCAGAGATTGAATAGCTTGTTTTCGTTCCCCCTCTATTAAGCTGTGGTGTGCTCATGTTACTGTGACCCCAGATGCTAGTAACACGGCTGTATTAAGAAGCGGCACTTCAAATGGGTCTAAGGTGGTAATCCCTGTGGGCGGTCAGCATCCTCCTAGCTCAGGAGTAGGTGCAAGACTAGAATGGTAGAAAGCCCAGAAGAAGCCAAGGAAAAAGAATACTTCAGATGTAATGAATAGAATTATCCCGTATCGTAGTCCTTTTTGTACTGGCGGTGTATGATGGCCTTGAAATGTTCCCTCTCGAATAACATCACGTCATCATTGATATATCGTAAGAATAGTAAGAACTAACCCTAAGGTTATTAGGGTAATAGAGTGATAATGGAATCAGATTGCTAGTCCGGATGTTAGGAGTAAGGCGGCGATTGCGCCGGTTAGGGGTCATGGGCTTGGATCAACCATATGATATGCATGTGCTTGGTGGGCCATTAAACGTTTTCTTGTAAGTATAGGCTTAGGAGTAGTACAAATACATAGGCTTGAATTATTGCCACTGCTACTTCCAACAGCGTTAGGAGAAATAAAACAGCAGCAGTAAGAATGGCTACTGTTGGTATTATTGGTAGTAAGACAAAGACGGCAGTGGCAATAAGTTGAATAAGTAGGTGGCCTGCAGTTAGGTTTGCTGTGAGTCGTACGCCTAAGGCTAAGGGGCGAATAAATAGGCTAATTGTTTCGATAATAATTAGTACTGGAATTAGAGGAATTGGTGTACCCTCAGGTAGTAAGTGTCCTAGAGCAATCGTTGGTTGATTTCGTATTCCAATAATTACTGTGGCAAGTCATAATGGCACGGCAAATCCTATATTTAAAGATAGCTGGGTGGTAGGAGTGAAAGTGTATGGAAGAAGTCCTAGCATATTAATAGTAATTAGGAATACTATAAGTGAGGCTAGTAAGAGAGCTCATTTATGTCCTCCCACATTAAGAGGTAATATAAGCTGGCTAGTAAATCGGTTAATTAATCATCCTTGAATGGTAATTAGTCGGTTATTAATTCACCGTGAGGGCGGGGTCGGATAAAGTACTCAGGGGAGGGTAATTGCGATAGCAATTAAGGGTACTCCTAGGTAAGACGGACTCGCGAATTGGTCAAAAAAGCTTATTGCCATGGTCAATCTCAGGACTCAGTTTTGTGTTTGTCAGCGCTTACAGGGCTTGGTTCATTAGGTGAAATATGATTTAGTACTTTAGTGGGAATAACTGTGAGAAAGATTACTCATGAGAATACTAAAATTGCAAATCAGGGGGCGGGGTTTAATTGTGGCATTTCACTAGAGGTGGTTAGGAGGCACCAATCTTTGGCTTAAAAGGCCAACGCTTTGTCCTTTATTTAGCTTTCTAGTGAGGCGTCTTCTAGTATAAGGGATGATCAGTTTTCGAAGTGTTCTAGAGGAACGGCTTCTACCACAATAGGCATGAAGCTGTGGTTAGCTCCGCAAATCTCAGAGCACTGTCCGTAGAATACCCCGGGACGGGAGGCAATGAAAGCGGTTTGGTTTAGTCGTCCTGGAACTGCATCCATTTTTACACCTAGGGATGGGACGGCTCAAGAGTGTAGTACGTCTTCAGCTGAAACTAGCACACGGATTGGAGATTCTATGGGTACTACTATTCGATGGTCTGCTTCAAGGAGCCGAAACTGTCCAGGATTAAGGTCTTGAGTTGGAATTATGTAAGAGTCAAAACCCAGGTTTTCGTAATCTGTATATTCATAACTTCAGTACCATTGGTGTCCTATGGCTTTAATTGTTAAGTGAGGATCATTAATCTCGTCTATAAGATATAAAATGCGCAGGGAGGGGAGGGCAATCAAGATTAAAATAACGGCTGGTAGAACGGTTCATACGATTTCGATTTCTTGAGAATCTAAAATATACTTGTTAGTGAGTTTTGTTGATACTATTGCAACAATAATGTATAGAACTAAAGTGCTAATTAAAAATACAATTATTAAGGCGTGATCATGAAAATGAAGAAGTTCTTCTATAACGGGTGATGCCGCGTCTTGGAATCCTAGTTGTGTGGGATGTGCCATTAAGCTATCTAGCTTAAGACATGCAGGGATTTAACCTACGATTTCACCTTGACAAAGTGATGTAATTTACGAATTTACTAATGTCTTAGAAGGAAGTGGCAGAGTGGTTATGCGATTGGCTTGAAACCAATATATGGGGGTTCAATTCCTCCTTTCCTCGATTAATTTGATTGTACTTGAACAAATGCTGGTTCTTCAAATGTGTGGTAAGGAGGAGGGCATCCGTGAAGTCATTCTACATTTGTTGCGGTTAATTCTACGGACATTACTTCTCGTTTGGCAGCGAAAGCTTCTCACAAGATGAAGAGGAATATGATTACTGCTACTAGTGAAATAAGAGATCCAATAGAAGAGACTGTATTTCATAGGGCATAAGCGTCTGGGTAATCGGAATATCGCCGTGGTATTCCAGCTAATCCTAGGAAGTGTTGGGGAAAAAATGTTAGATTTACACCAATAAATATTACCCCAAAATGGATTTTTGTTCATGTGCTGTGAAGGGTATATCCTGAGAAAAGAGGGAATCAGTGGACAAACGCCGCTATAATGGCGAATACGGCACCCATAGATAATACATAATGGAAATGTGCAACTACATAATATGTATCATGTAGTACAATGTCTAATGATGAGTTGGCTAGCACGATTCCGGTTAATCCCCCCACCGTAAATAAGAAGATGAATCCTAGGGCCCATAATAGAGGGGTTTCTCATTTGATAGATCCACCGTGGAGCGTAGCAAGTCAGCTAAATACTTTGACTCCTGTTGGAATTGCAATAATTATAGTTGCAGATGTGAAATAGGCACGAGTGTCTACATCCATCCCTACAGTAAACATGTGATGAGCCCATACGATGAAGCCTAAAAGACCAATGGCTATTATAGCTCATACCATACCCATATAGCCGAATGGTTCTTTTTTTCCAGCGTAGTAGGCTACGACGTGGGAAATAATTCCGAATCCGGGTAAAATAAGAATATATACTTCTGGATGGCCAAAGAATCAAAATAAGTGTTGGTATAAAATTGGGTCTCCTCCTCCTGCCGGGTCAAAGAATGTTGTATTTAGATTTCGGTCTGTTAAGAGCATGGTGATGCCCGCAGCTAGGACAGGTAGTGATAAAAGAAGAAGAACAGCTGTTACAAGTACAGCTCAGACAAACAGGGGAGTTTGATATTGAGAGATGGCTGGGGGTTTCATATTGATTGTTGTGGTAATGAAATTAATTGCTCCAAGAATTGATGAAACACCTGCTAGGTGCAGAGAAAAAATGGTTAGATCTACAGAGGCTCCAGCATGAGCAAGATTGCCAGCAAGGGGCGGGTATACTGTTCATCCTGTTCCGGCTCCAGCCTCAACCCCGGAAGAGGCTAATAGTAGCAGGAAGGAAGGGGGTAGGAGTCAGAAGCTTATATTATTTATTCGGGGGAATGCCATGTCTGGGGCTCCAATCATTAATGGTACGAGTCAGTTTCCAAATCCTCCAATTAAAATGGGTATTACTATAAAGAAAATTATGACGAAGGCATGGGCGGTAACAATAACATTATAAATTTGATCATCACCGAGGAGTGACCCAGGTTGACTTAGTTCGGCTCGAATTAGAAGGCTTAAGGCAGTTCCTACTATCCCGGCTCAGGCACCAAATACAAGATATAGGGTGCCAATGTCTTTGTGGTTGGTAGAGAAGAATCAGCGTGTGATTGCCACAGGTAGGGTGGCCGAGTGCATAGGCGGTGGGTTGTAGCCCCGAAGACAGAGGTTTAATTCCTCTTCCTACCACAGCTCCGTGGTGAGAACACATTAGATTGCAAATCTAAAGACGCAGACTAAACCTCTGCCGGGGCTTCTTCCCGCCTTACCCGGCTAATGGCGGGAAGTAGATGAATGCTCGCTGGCTTGAGCGCTTAGCTGTTAACTAAGAGTTTGTAGGATCGAGGCCTTCTCATCTAGAAAGGCTTTAGCTTAATTAAAGTGTCCGATTTGCATTCAGAAGATGTGGGATAAAGTCCCGCAAGTCTTATCAAGGGCTAGGAGGTTTTCACTCCTGCTTAGAGCTTTGAAGGCTCTTGGGCTATATTATTATCCTAAGCCCTTAATTGACCATCGCCAGGATACCTGGGGTTAATGGTAGAAGTCCCATTGCTATAGTCGTCGAAAGGGCTAGGGGTAGTGTTAGTTGAGTAGATTGAGTTCGTCACGGGGTGGTTGAGTTGACTGTGTTAGGGGAGATTGTCAAGGTCATTGCATAACAAAGGCGTAGGTAAAAATATAAGCTTAGTAGGGCGGCAAGGGCTATGATTGTTGCTGTAAGGGGTAGGTCTTGTTTAGCTAATTCTTGCAGAATCAGTCATTTTGGTATGAATCCTGTTAAAGGTGGTAAGCCTCCAAGGGAGAGTAATACTAAGGCAGTTGTGGCAACTATAATTGGGTTTTTCGATCAGGCTATTGTTAAGGCACTAATTTTTGTGGCTGATGAAAGTTTAAGTGTTAGGAATGCTGCAGATGTCATAAAGATATATGTTCCTAAGGCAAGAAGTGTAAGTTGGGGGGCGTGTTGTAGAATAATAATTATTCATCCTATGTGGGCAATGGAAGAGTAAGCTAAGATTTTTCGTAGTTGGGTTTGGTTTAGTCCGCCTCATCCTCCCACTAGTGTCGAGGTTAGCCCAAAAAGTGTAAGAAGTACGGGATCGATTGCTGGGGCTACCTGAATAATTAATGCGAATGGTGCAAGTTTTTGTCAAGTTGAAAGAATTAGTCCTGTAGTAAGGTCAAGCCCTTGTAGGACCTCTGGTATTCAAAAGTGAACTGGGGCTAGTCCAATTTTTAGTGCTAGGGCAGCAATAGCTATGGTGGTGGCAAGAGGGTGAGATAAATTATTAATATCCCATTCTCCAACAAGTCAGGCATTTGTTGTGCTTGCAAATAAAATCATCGCTGCTGCGGTGGCCTGGGTTAAGAAGTACTTGGTAGTTGCTTCTACTGCTCGGGGGTGGTGATGTTGAGCTATGAGTGGTAAAATTGCTAATGTATTAATTTCTAATCCTATTCAAGCAAGTAGTCAGTGAGAGCTGGCGAAAGTTAAGGTAGTTCCTAGTCCAAGGCTAGAGAGTAAGATGGTGAGTACATAAGGGTTCATTGACAAAGGAGGGATTTTAACCGTCATGTTCGGGGTATGGGCCCGAAAGCTTAATTAGCTGACCTTGTCTTAGAAAGTGGTGTAGAGGAAGCACCAGGAGTTTTGATCTCCTGAGGATGGGTTCAAACCCCTTCTTTCTAGGAACTGGGGGGACTTTAACCCCCATAAGCCACTCTATCAAAGTGGTCCTTAGGTATTCAGGCACGGTTCCTGTAATTGTATTAGATTTGTGGGGGTAATCCTGCAAACGCGATCGGGAGGGCAACGTGTCAGAGTACTAGTGCCAGCGTTAGGGGGAGGAAGTTTTTTCAGACTAGGTGTATCAGTTGGTCATACCGGAATCGCGGGTAGGAGGCTCGTACCCAAAGGAAGAGGATAGACAGCAGTGCTGCCTTGATCATTAGGTTAATTGCGGTTAACTCTGGGAAGGTTGGGATATGTGATGCTCCTAAAAATAGAATGGCTGAGAGTGTATTTATCAGTAAAATATTAGCATATTCGGCTAGGAAAAATAGGGCGAATGGCCCTCCTGCATATTCTACATTAAAGCCCGAGACTAGCTCTGACTCTCCCTCTGTCAAATCGAAAGGTGCTCGGTTTGTTTCTGCCAGTGTTGAGATATATCATATTGCAGCCAGAGGTCAGGCTGGTACAAGTAATCAAATGCTCTCCTGAGTAGTGTTAAATATCTGTAAAGTGTATCCCCCAGAAAAAATAATTACTGATAACAGGATCAGTCCTAGACTGACTTCATATGAAATTGTTTGGGCTACAGCCCGTAATGCTCCGATTAATGCGTACTTTGAGTTTGATGCTCATCCAGAGCCCAGAATGGAGTATACAGCAAGGCTGGATAGTGCTAATACGAATAGGATTCCTAGATTTAGGTCTGCTACGGGGTATGGTATCGGTATTGGTGCTCAAAGGGTTATGGCTAATGTGAGGGCAAGTATGGGGGCTGCTAAGAAGAGAAAGGGGGATGAGGTTGATGGGCGAATGGGTTCTTTAATGAAGAGTTTAACTCCATCAGCGATGGGTTGTAACAGCCCGTAGGGTCCTACAACATTGGGTCCTTTTCGTAGTTGTATATACCCTAGAACTTTTCGCTCAATGAGTGTTAGAAAAGCTACTGCTAGGAGTACAGGAACAATGTAGGCTAGTGGGTTAATTAAGTGGGTTAGTAGGGTGTTTATCATAAACTAAGGAGAGGATTTGAACCTCTGGTCGAAAGGGCTTAGGTCTTTTGCAATTACCATGCTCTGCCACCTTAGTATGTCCTTATCTAGGGCCTTGACTTGGCTCCCCCTTACTTGATTTAGTTGTTTTCATCAATTGGGGGTGGGGCGTACCTGAGGCATGGGCCCCCCTTTTCCGGTCCTTTCGTACTGGGAAAAATAGCGTTACAGATAGAAACTGACCTGGATTGCTCCGGTCTGAACTCAGATCACGTAGGACTTTAATCGTTGAACAAACGAACCCTTAATAGCGGCTGCACCATTAGGATGTCCTGATCCAACATCGAGGTCGTAAACCCCCTCGTCGATATGGACTCTGGGAGAGGATTGCGCTGTTATCCCTAGGGTAACTTGGTTCGTTGATCGGACTTTGTGTCCGGATCACATTTGGTCAGATGTTCTGTGGTTTAGAGGTGTCCCTCTTGACTCTAGGATACATTCCCAGTCCACTCGGAGGCTACTTTTTCCTCCGTGGTCGCCCCAACCGAAGGTGAAATTCCATGGTGCGCTAAGTTTGTGCTCTTTAATAAGTTGTTTGACGCGATTGGGTTAACACCTTAAGCTCCAAAGGGTCTTCTCGTCTTGTATATTTATACCCGCTTCTGCACGGGTAGATCAATTTCACTGACTTGAAAGGGGAGACAGTTAAGCCCTCGTTTAGCCATTCATACGGGTCTTCATTTAAAAGACAAGTGATTGCGCTACCTTTGCACGGTCAAAATACCGCGGCCGTTAAACTTATAGTCACTGGGCAGGCTGGACCTCCTATACTTGGATTTTTGCAGGAGGCGATGTTTTTGGTAAACAGGCGAGGCTTATGTTTGCCGAGTTCCTTCCTTTTCTTTTAGTCTTTCCTCTAAAATAGCATTCCAGTGTAGGGTTAACGATTTGGGGTTTATTGTGGGGTTTTCTTGCTTGCTTTCGGTGACCACAGTTCCCTCTTTGATTGGGCTCGTTAATTACCAGTGGTTGGTCCGATCTGGTTTACACTTATGCTCGGGAGAAGGTCAACTTCTTGTTACTCATTTTAGCATAATCTCTCCCATGTTGGCATGGGGGGGCCTAATAAATTTAGGGGAATAGGATGGGTTATCAGTATAATAAACTTCTTTCCGTTTGAGCTTTAACGCTTTCTGTTCAGATGGCTGCTTTTAGGCCCACTAAGACGGCTAATTTTGTTTAATGTGATCCTTATCCTCCTGCTAAGGTTGTATCCTTAGTTAAAGGGGCTGTACCCCCTTTAACTAACTCTCGTGTCTTTCTCTTTATCTAGTTTAGATTTACTTGCTTGATTAGGGGTAGGCGAGGCTGAACTTATATCCATTTCTTAGGCAACCAGCTATCACCAAGTTCGGTAGGTTTATCACCTCTACCCGGAGCTCTTCCCACTCTTTTGCCACAGAGACGGGTTGGCCCTAAATAGGCTGTCTCGGGGTAGCTCACTTGGTTTCGGGGTATCAAACTAAAGATCTCTTTGCTTGAGGGTTCTGGCTAAATCATGATGCAAAAGGTACGAGATTTAATCTCTGCTTTTTAACGCTTATATGGGTTATTTCATTTCTCTTTCAGCTTTCCCTTACGGTACTTTCTCTATTGCTTAGGGTGGGCCTTTTCCGTCTCCCGTACTTGGGCATAAAAATGGTTTAGTTTCTTTATTAAGGTTTTGTTTAATTATCTATATTGTAAAGTTGTTTTAATGTTTAAGCTAGCTTTTTGGCTCAGGGCAATCCAACTTGCATGGATGTCTTCTCGGTGTAAGGGAGATGCTTGTCTGTCTCAGCCATGCCCTGGGTTTAATCCAAGTGCACCTTCCGGTACACTTACCATGTTACGACTTGCCTCCCCTCGTCGATGCTTTTAGGTTAATTACATTTGGCGCAATTTAACAGGGGAGAGTGACGGGCGGTGTGTACGCGCCTCAGAGCCGGGTTCAAAAGGACACTCTGCTTCCTTTTTACTACTAAATCCTCCTTCGAGCATTTTTTCATAGTGCTATCCGTGTTATTCTGTGTAAGAAAATGTAGCCCATTTCTTCCCACTTCGTGCGCTACACCTCGACCTGACGTTTTGGGTTGTGCCCATTTTGCTTACTGTTAGTCCTTCACAGGGTAAGCTGACGACGGCGGTATATAGGCGGTAATGACCAGAAGTGGTGAGGTTTAACGAGGATTATCGGTTCTAGAACAGGCTCCTCTAGGGGGGTCTAAGGCACCGCCAAGTCCTTTGGGTTTTAAGCTGACGCTCGTAGTACCCTGGCGAATGCCTATTGTAATTTGGCATTTGGGTTTATGACTGAGCATAGTGGGGTATCTAATCCCAGTTTGTTCCTCAGTTTTCGTGGGGTCAAGTGGTCTAAATTAAAGCTACTTTCGTGTTTGGGTTTCGGGTACCTGGAAGCGTATAACGGCCAGAGGCTCCTTCAGCTTTATTTTTGTGCTCCTCTAACCACCCTTTACGCCGTGTTTATCAACTAGGGTCTCTCGTATAACCGCGGTGGCTGGCACGAGTTTTACCGGCCCTCTTAACTCTAACTAAGTCAAGTTTTCACTTATGGCTTAATATTTATCACTGCTGAATTCCCTTGGGGGTGTGGCCTGGCAAGGCGTCTTGGGCTAAATTTTGTGCCTGATGCCTGCTCCTCGTCCCCGGTCGGGGGATTAAGGGCATTCTCACAGGGCTGCGGAGACTTGCATGTGTAAATCGAGCTAAAGCTGATAATAAAGTCAGGACCAAGCCTTTGTGCAGATGGGGCTTTCTAGGGCCCATTTTAGCATCTTCAGTGCTATGCTTTATATTAAGCTACACCGGC